GATGAGGATAAACTAGTGACCTCGGATATTAATGAAATCTATAGAAGAATTATCTATCGGAATAATACTCTTACAGATCTATTAACAACAAGTATAGCTACGCCAGAAGAATTAATAATATCTCAGGAAAAATTGCTGCAAGAAGCCGTGGATGCACTTCTTGATAATGGAATCTGCGGACAACCGATGAGGGATGATCATAATAGAGTTTACAAGTCTCTTTCAGATGTAATTGAAGGCAAAGAAGGAAGAGTTCGCGAGACTTTGCTTGGTAAACGGGTTGATTATTCAGGGCGGTCAGTGATTGTCGTGGGCCCTTCACTTTCATTACATCGATGTGGATTGCCTCGCGAAATAGCAATAGAACTTTTCCAGGCATTTGTAATTCGTGACCTAATTAGAAAACATCTTGCTTCGAACATCGGAGTTGCTAAAAGTCAAATTCGAAAAAAAAAACCGATTGTATGGGAAATACTTCAGGAAATTCTGGATGACCATCCTGTATTGCTGAATAGAGCGCCTACTCTGCATAGATTAGGCATACAGGCATTCCTGCCCATTTTAGTGGAAGGGCGTGCTATTTGTTTACATCCATTAGTTTGTAAGGGCTTCAATGCAGACTTTGACGGGGATCAAATGGCTGTTCATGTGCCTTTATCTTTGGAGGCTCAAGCAGAGGCACGTTTACTTATGTTTTCTCATATGAATCTTTTGTCTCCAACTATTGGAGATCCCATTTCTGCACCAACTCAAGATATGCTTAGTGGACTCTATTTCTTAACGAGTGGAAATCGTCGGGGTATTTGTGTAAATAGGTATAATCCATGTAATCGTATAAACTATCAAAATGAAGATAATAACTATAAGTATACAAAAAAAAAAGAACCTTTTTTTTCTAATGCCTATGATGCAATTGGAGCTTATCGGCAAAAACGCATCAATTTAGGTAGTCCCTTGTGGCTGCGGTGGCGACTAGATCAACGCGTTATTGCTGCAAGAGAAACTCCCATCGAAATTCACTATGAATCTTTGGGGACCTATTATGAGATTTATGGACACTATCTAATAGTAAGAAGTATAAAAAAAGAAATTCTTTATATATATATTCGAACCACTCTCGGTCATATTTCTCTTTATCGAGAAATAGAAGAAGCCATACAGGGGTTTTGGCAGGGCTGTTGTAATTCTATGCTACCAGGGGGAATTCGAGTCTCGCCGGGTTAACTAGGACTATAATTGCAATTGCGGAATTTCTACGTGAATCAAGATCTAGAAAAGGAAGTTTTACAATCACTGACTCAAACCCATTGTCAAATTCTACTCAGCGCAATATGGAGGTACTGATGGCAGAACGGCCCACTCAGGTCTTTCACAATAAAATGATAGACGGAACTGCCATGAAACGACTTATTAGTCGATTTATTGATCACTATGGAATAGGATATACATCACATATCCTGGATCAAGTAAAGACTCTGGGTTTCCGACAAGCTACCGCCGCATCGATTTCATTAGGAATTGATGATCTTTTAACAATACCTTCTAAAAGATGGCTAGTTCAAGACGCTGAACAACAAAGTTTTATTTTGGAAAAACACCATCATTATGGGAATGTACACGCGGTAGAAAAATTACGTCAATCGATCGAGATCTGGTATGCCACAAGTGAATATTTGCGACAAGAAATGAATCCTAATTTTCGGATGACCGATCCTTTTAATCCAGTCCATATAATGTCTTTTTCGGGAGCCAGAGGAAATGCATCTCAGGTACATCAATTAGTAGGTATGAGAGGATTAATGTCGGATCCCCAAGGGCAAATGATTGATTTACCCATTCAAAGCAATTTACGCGAAGGACTCTCTTTAACAGAATATATTATTTCTTGTTACGGAGCCCGTAAAGGAGTTGTGGATACCGCTATCCGAACATCAGATGCAGGATATCTCACGCGCAGACTTGTTGAAGTAGTTCAACACATTGTTGTACGTCGAACAGATTGCGGCACCGTCCGAGGTATTTCTGTAAGTCCTCGAAATGGAATGATGGCGGACAGGATTTTTATCCAAACATTAATTGGGCGTGTATTAGCAGATCATGTATATATAGGTTCGCGATGCATTGCTACTAGAAATCAAGATATTGGAGTTGGACTTGTCAATAGATTCATAACTTTTAGAGCACAACCAATCTCTATTCGAACTCCCTTTACTTGTAGGAGTACGTCGTGGATTTGTCAATTATGTTATGGCCGAAGTCCAGCTCATGACGACCTGGTCGAATTGGGAGAAGCTGTAGGTATTATTGCAGGTCAATCTATTGGAGAACCGGGCACTCAATTAACATTAAGAACTTTTCATACCGGCGGAGTATTCACAGGGGGTACTGCAGAACATGTGCGAGCCCCTTCTAATGGAAAAATAAAATTCAACGAGGATTTGGTTCATCCGACACGTACACGTCATGGACATCCTGCTTTTCTATGTTCTAGAGACTTATA